TAGAAACTCCATTATTCAAAAAATGAATTTTTTGATTTTTTTTTTTTGTAGACATTCAATTTTTTTTTATAGTGTAAATTCAATAATATTTTTTTTTTTGAATTGGTTTGTATAGAGACAAAATTTTGTTTTTTAAAACGAGCCGTTTTTAGGCCTAAAAGTTAGACTAAAAAGCAGTGTAAGAGTGAAATGTCATTCAGAGTAGATTTAGGCTGAGAGGAAAAAATGCTTTTTTGGGGGGTTTTTAAAATAAATATTTAATATTATATATATTTATAATATTTATTAATCTATAATAATTATATATATATATTAATACATTTATCAAAATTAGAAAGCGGAATATATTTACATCGTATGATATTAATAAATAGAGCTCTAAACTCTGTATTTTACCAAATAGTTAAGAAAGTGTATTTATGAATCTATATTTTGATAAATATACATGTAGTGACTGAAAGGTCTAAAAACTTATTAGGAAGCGAGTGGGAGTATTTATCAATAACTGTATTCGTTTAAGTTAAGAAAGGATCTTATAAAATTTATATATATATAAATAATTTATTTATTAATATAATCTTATTATAATTTTATAAAGTATTATAAATATATTATATATATATATATTAATAATTAATAATATTTTTTATATTTAAAGTATTAATTAAAATTTTAACGTTAAACTAATTATACAAAATATAAAATTAATGGATTAATATAAATAAATCTTTTAATAAGAAAATATATACCAATAAATGGAGTTTCCCACCTTTAATTTATAATAAATAGATATTTTATTGAATTAAATTTATATATTTAGTAAAATTTATTTTCTATATAAAAATTATGGTAAATTTTTTTTTATTTAAGATTAAAATTATAAATTTTAATTAAAATTTATTTTTTATACAAAATTATTTAAAACTTTAGTTTTAAATTTTGAATTTAGTTTTAATTGGTTGAAAAAAAAGAATTTTGGGGTAGGATTTTAAAGGATGATAAATAAATTTTTAAATTTAGTGTCTAAAAAAAAATTATTAAAATAGCTTTTATTAGGATTCCTTTTAATAATTTTTTGTATGTCTTAATTTTAGCTTGTTTTTAAAATTAAAAATTAGGCTTAAAATTGAAAAATTTTGAAATTTTTCAAAATTTGTCATTTTTGGCCTCATTTTTTGTCAAAATTTTGAAATTTTTCGAAAAAACTTTTGACTTAAAAAATTTTACCTTATTATATTTAGTTTAATATTGTATTGAAAGATTTTTTAAATCGAAAAATTTGGGCTAAATTTTTAAAAATTTTTGATTTTTTGGGCTAATTTTAAAAATTTTTGATTTTGAGGTATTTTAAAATTTTGGATTTATTAAATTTAAAAAATTTGATTCAGCTGAGGGGTTGAATTATATTTTCATTAAGGTTAATAATTTTATGGGGAGGGTACGCGTTAAATTTGAGGATTAAAAAAAATTAACCAAATAAAAATCAGATTGTTATGGATTTATAACAATAAATTAGGTTTTTAATTAGGTTTATATTAATTTTAATTTTAAATATGTTCAGCTGAGGGGTTGAATTATATTTTCATTAAGGTTAATAATTTTATGGGGAGGGTACGCGTTAAATTTGAGGATTAAAAAAAAATTAACTAAATAAAAATTTTATTTAAAAAATTTCTTATTAAAATTAAGATTTAAATGGGATTTTAATAGGGTTATATATATATAAATAAATGTCTTAAATTGACCTTAAATTTGAAAATTTAATTTTAGTTAATTATTTATATATATATTTATTGTATATATAAAAATTAGTAAATTGTAGTTTTATAGTATAAAATTTTAATTATTTAAGATATTAAGATTTAGTAAAAAATATTAGTATTAACAAAATTTGTGCCAGCAGTTGCGGTTATACAATTAATGCAATATAAAGTTTTTGGTTTTAATTAATTTTTTGTTTTTAATAAATAAAGTATTTTTTAAGTGAAATTTAATGTACTTTTTTTTATTTAAAGTTTAAATGAAGTTAAGAAATTATATTATTAAACTAGGATTAGATACCCTATTATTTTTAATGTATAAATTTAAATCAAATGATTAATAGTTAAGGTCTTTAAAGTTAAAAAATTTGGCGGTATTTTAGTCTATTCAGAGGAACCTGTTCTATAATTGATAGTCCACGTTTTAATTTACTTTAATTAGAAATTTATATATCGTTGTTAATGAAAATTTTAAAAGAAAAATTTTCTAAATTTTTTTAAAAATTTAAGTCAGATCAAGGTGTAGTTTATATTAAAGAAGAAATGGGTTACAATAAATTAATTTTTTGATAAATTATTCAAAATTTTTTTGAAATTGGATTTGAAAGTAATTAATTTAAATTTAATTTAATGATTTAGCTCTAAAATATGTACATATCGCCCGTCGCTTTCGTTTTAAAATGAAATAAGTCGTAACAAAGTAGATTTACTGGAAAGTGAATCTAGAAGTTCAATTTAGATCTTGTATAAGTTTCTTATTTACATTAAGAAGAAAATTGTAAAATCTTTTTAAATTGAATTAAAAATTTTATTTAATTGAATTTTAAATTTAATTATTTTAATTAAAATATTATAAATTTTATTAATTTAAAGAAAAAATTTATTTAATTATAGATTATTAGTATTGAAAAAGAATAATCAAAAATTTTTAAAAGAAAATTAAATTTTGTACCTTGTGTATCAGGGTTTATTAATTAAAAATTATTTAGATTAATTTTCTCGAATTTAAAAGAGCTAAAAATTTATTAATTTTATTGTTTCATAAATATTTAAAATAATTTTTTAGTAATGAAATGTTAATCGTTTTTAAATATATCTAGTTTTTTAGAAAAAATTCAATTTTTTTATAATTTTAATTTATAAAATTTTATTTAAATTTAAATTATAAAATTATAATTTTAGGGATAAGCTTAAAATTTTATTATTAAAACTTAATAATAAGTTAAATAAATTGTAGAATTAAAATTTTTTTTCATTAAAATTATTTAATAATTTATTATTTATTTAAGAAAATTTTTATAAAGTTTAATTTTTTATAAAAATATTAAATTTAATTGAAAAATTTAAGAAATTATGATAGAATAAGTATAATTATTATGTAAATTTTAAAATAAATATAATTTAAATTTAAAGAATTCGGCAAATAATTTTCCACCTGTTTATTAAAAACATCTCTTTTTGAATTTAATTTAAAGTTTGGCCTGCCCACTGAATTATTGAAGGGCCGCAGTATTTTGACTGTGCAAAGGTAGCATAATCATTAGTTTTTTAATTGAAAGCTTGTATGAATGGTTTGATGAGAAAATTACTGTTTCAATTTTAATAATAGAATTTTATTTTTAAGTTAAAAAGCTTAAATTAAATTTAAAGACGAGAAGACCCTATAGAGTTTAACTAAAAATTATTTTATTAGTTTTAGAATTTTATTTTAATAATTTATTTTAAGTTTTGTTGGGGTGACAAAAAAATTAATTAAACTTTTTTTTTATTTATACGATAATAATCGAATTTTTGATCCATATAAATGATTATAAGATTAAATTACCTTAGGGATAACAGCGTAATCTTTTTAATAGTTCTTATTGAAAAAAGGGTTTGCGACCTCGATGTTGGATTAAAATTTATTTTTGGTGAAGAAGCTAGAATATTAGGTCTGTTCGACCTTTAAAATTTTACATGATCTGAGTTTAAACCGGTGTGAGCCAGGTTGGTTTCTATCTTAAATATAAAAAATATTTTAGTACGAAAGGATCAAATATTATATTAATAATATTAATTAAGAATTTTATTTTGGCAGATTAGTGCGAAGGATTTAGAATCTTTAAATGTATTTTATACAAATAAAAATTGATTTATTAATAATTTTTTTAAATTTCTTAATTTTATTATTAAGAGTTTTAGTGGGGGTTGCTTTTTTGACTTTATTAGAGCGAAAGTTATTAGGTTATATTCAAATTCGTAAAGGTCCAAATAAAGTTGGATTTTTAGGTATTTTTCAACCTTTTAGAGACGCAATTAAATTATTTTCTAAGGAACAAATATTTCCTTTTATATCTAATTATTTAATTTATTTTTTAAGTCCTTTATTTAGATTGTTAGTTGCATTATTTTTATGGTTAAGGTTTCCTATGTTTTTAGGATTTTTAAGATTTTCTTATTCAGTAATATTTTTTTTTAGAATTTCTAGGTTAGGGGTTTATATAATTATATTATCTGGATGATCTTCTAATTCTAATTATTCTTTTTTAGGAAGATTACGAGCTGTCGCTCAGACTATTTCTTATGAAGTGAGTTTATTTATAATTATATTAAGATATTTAATTTTAATTTCTTCTTTAAATTTAATTGATTTTATTTTATTTCAGAAATTTTTGTGATTTTTATTTTTAACTATGCCTTTAAGGTTAATATGATTAGTATCAAGATTAGCTGAGACTAATCGAACTCCTTTTGACTTTGCTGAAGGAGAATCAGAATTAGTTTCTGGGTTTAATGTAGAATATAGAAGAGGGGGATTTGCATTAATTTTTTTAGCTGAATATGCAAGAATTATGTTTATAAGAAGTATTAGAGTTTTAATTTTTATAGGAGGAAATATTGATTCTTTTATTTTTTATTTAAAGGTGGTTTTTTTAATTTTTTTTTGAATTTGAGTACGGGGGACTTTACCTCGTTTTCGTTATGATAAGTTAATATATTTATCTTGAAAGGTTTATTTACCAGTTTCTTTAAATTATTTAATATTTTTTTAGGGTTAAAATGTTTTATTTTAACCCTAATATTTTAGTTAATTAAATTTAGTCTAAACTAATAGAAAATTATTCTTTTTTATATTTTCAAAATATATACTTTTACAAGTTCATTAGTTATTTAAATATAATTAAATCTCAAAATTTAAATATTATAGGATTGATAAAAAAATATCTAAAATATAAAATAGTGCATAATTGACTAGTAAAAATAAAAGGTATCTCTACTGGTTTAGAGCCTAATCAAGTTAAAATAATTAATAATACGATAAAAAATCAAAATAAAATTTTGTTTAAAAAATAGAAATTATTTCTTTTAAATAATTTTTTATTAGTAAAAGGTAGAAATATAAAAATTAAAATTGATATAAATAATGCTACTACTCCTCCTAGTTTATTAGGGATTGAGCGAAGGATAGTGTATGCAAAAAGAAAATACCATTCTGGTTGAATATGAGCAGGGGTAGATAAAGGGTTTGCTGGAATAAAATTATCAGGGTCAGAAAGATTGTAAGGTATTTTGAGAATTACAAAGATAAATATTAGAGTAAATATAATTATTCCTAATAAATCCTTATAAGAAAAATAAGGATGAAATGGAATTTTATCTAAATTTCTATTTACTCCTAATGGATTATTTGATCCTGTTTTATGTAAATATATTAAATGAATTAAAATTAATCTTGAAATAATGAATGGAAAAAGATAATGTAATCTAAAGAATCGAGAAAGAGTAGCGTTATCTACAGCAAACCCCCCTCATAATCAATAAACTAAAGAGTTTCCTATATAGGGAATAGCAGAAAATAAATTAGTAATTACAGTAGCTCCTCAAAAAGATATTTGCCCTCAAGGTAAAACATATCCTAGAAAAGCAGTTGCTATTGTTAATAATAGGATGATAATTCCAATAGTTCATGTTTGAATATATCGATAAGAAGAGTAATAAATACCTCGACCAATATGAATATATAGGCAAATAAAAAATATTGATGCCCCATTAGCATGAGTAGTTCGAATTATTCAACCATAGTTTGTGTCTCGACAAATATGAGAAACTCTTCTAAAGGCTAAATTAATGTCAGGACAATAGTGCATTACTAAGAAAATTCCAGTTATAATTTGAATTATTAAGCATAATCCTAGAAGGGATCCAAAATTCCATATATAAGAAATATTGGAGGGTGAAGGAAGGTCAATTAATGAGTTATTAAAAATATTTAATATATCAGAATTTTTTCGAATAGGTTTTGTCATAAAGTATTTGTCGTAAAGGTCCATAATTAAATTTGCAAATTTTGATTGCTGCAATTATTCTAATTAAAAGATATAAAATTGTAATTAAGAAGATTTTATTTTGGGGGAAAATTATAAATTTTCTTAAAGTTAAAAAATTAGTTCTTGTATTCTGGTTTGTTAGTATATTTTTGTATAAATAGTTATTAATATTAAAGTTGGTTTTAATTAAGTTTATTATCGTACTAAAAATAATTAATCTAAATCTTAAAATTAAATAAAAATTAGTCTTAAATTTTTCATTAGAAGCGATTCTAGTTATGTAAATAAACAAAATTAATAAACCTCCAATTAAAATTAAAAATAAAATATAAGAATATCAGAAATTATATATTATTCCAATTAATATTCTAATTATAATTGTTTGTATTAAAATAATTAATCCTAAGGAAAGAGGGTGTTTTATGAAAATTAATAAAAAAGAGGTGTATAGTAAAGAATTTAATAAAATATCAAAGAGTAGTTTAATTAAAATATTAATTTTGGAGATTAATGATAAAGATTCTTTTTCTTTGAAGTTTTAAAAGTAACCTTATTTTTGATTTACAAGACCAATATTTTAAATTAAATTATTAAAACTATGACAGTACCTTTTTTATTGATAGTGATATTTTTAGCTGGGTTATTAAGATTTTCATTAAAACGTAAGCATATACTAATAATATTATTGAGTATAGAATTTATTATTTTATCTTTAATAATTATAATATTTTATTATTTTTTAAATTTTAGAAATGAATATTATTTTAGATTAATCTTTTTGTCTTTTAGAGTTTGTGAAAGGGCTTTAGGGTTATCGTTGTTAGTATCTTTAATTCGTTCTCATGGAAGAGATTATTTTAACATATTTAATTTATTATGATAAAATTAATTTTTTGTTTATTATTTATAATATTAGTAAGAAAATTAAATTTTTGATTAGTTAAAAATTTATTAATTATTTTATTTATATATTTTTTATTTTTTTATCCTTTTAGGTTTTATAGAAATTTAAGATTAATTTTTGGTTTAGATTTTATTTCTTATTTATTAATTATATTAAGATTATGGTTAGGATTTTTAATAATTATATCAAGAGAGAAAATTTATAAGTTAAAAGATTTTGATAGGGTTTTTATTTTATTTAGGTTAATATTAATTTTATTTTTAATTTTAACATTTTGTTCTTTAAATTTATTTTTATTTTATTTAATATTTGAAGCTAGTTTAATTCCAATTATATTAATTATTTTAGGGTGGGGGTATCAGCCTGAACGAATTCAGGCTGGGATTTATTTATTTTTTTATACTTTAATTGCTTCAATACCAATATTATTATTTATTTTTAATTTTTATAGAAATTTTTTTACTTTAGATTATATTTTTTTAAATTGTAATTTAAATAATTTGATTTATTATTTTATAATAAATTTAGTATTTTTAGTAAAATTACCTATATTTATAGTTCATTTATGGCTTCCTAAGGCTCATGTGGAAGCCCCTGTATCAGGTTCAATAATATTAGCAGGAGTTATACTAAAATTGGGGGGTTACGGTTTAATACGATTTTTAATTTTATTTAAAGAAATTAATAATAAGTTAAATTTTTATTTAATTAATTTATCTTTATTAGGCGCAATTTTGGTTTCATTAATTTGTTTACGTCAAAGAGATTCAAAATCTTTAATTGCTTATTCTTCAGTAGTTCATATAGGTTTAATACTTAGAGGAATATTGACTTTAAGGACTTGAGGTTATATTGGGACCTTAATTATTATAATTTCTCATGGTTTATGTTCATCAGGATTATTTGTTTTAGTAAACATTTGCTATGAACGTTTAAAAAGGCGAAGTTTATATTTAATTAAAGGTATATTAAATATTTTTCCAACTTTATCTTTATGATGATTTTTAATGTTAAGTTCTAATATAGCTGCCCCTCCTTCTTTAAATTTAATAGGAGAAATTATATTAATTAATAGTTTAGTTTGATTTTCATTTTTTTTAATTTTATTTTTAGTATTAGTTTCAATTTTTAGAGCTTCATATAGATTATATTTATATTCTTTTTCTCAACATGGGAAATTAAACTTAGCAATTAATATATTTAAATCTATTAATATGCGAGAATTTTTGATTTTATTTTTACATTGAGTTCCATTAAATTTATTATTTTTGAATGGGGTTGTAATATTTTCTTAATTTAAGTAGTTTAATTAAAATATTGAATTGTGGATTCAAAGATATTATTTAATCTTAAATTATTTTAAATTTATTTGGTTTAATTTTTTTTTTTATATTTATAATTTTATTTATTTTAAGATGAAGCTTTATTTTAAATGAATTGGTATATTTATTGGAGTTTAAGTTTTTTAATTTAAATTCAATTTCTTTAGAATATATAATTCTTCTTGATTGAATATCTTTAATATTTATAAGATTTGTATTATTAATTTCCTCAATAGTAATTTTTTACAGAGATATTTATATAGAATATGAAATTTTTAAAATTCGTTTTATTTTGTTAGTAGCGTTATTTGTATTATCTATAATATTTTTAATTTTAAGTCCAAATTTAATTTCTATTTTATTAGGATGAGATGGGTTAGGGCTGGTTTCATATTGTTTAGTAATTTTTTACCAAAATGTAAAATCTTTTAATGCTGGAATATTAACTGTAATTATAAATCGTGTAGGGGATGCTATAATATTAATTTCAATTGCTTGAATAATAAATTATGGGAGTTGAAATATTATATTTTATATAGATTATTTTTTTGAAGATATTTATATATTTATAGTAGCTGTATTTGTAATGGTAGCGGCTTTAACTAAAAGAGCTCAAATACCCTTTTCTTCTTGATTACCAGCGGCTATAGCTGCCCCTACTCCTGTTTCTGCTTTAGTTCATTCTTCAACTTTAGTAACGGCAGGGGTATATTTGCTTATTCGTTTTAATTTTCTTATTAAAGGGTATTTAATTTTAACATTATTATTTATTGGTTTAATAACAATATTTATATCAGGTTTAGCTGCAAATTTAGAATATGATTTAAAAAAAATTATTGCCCTATCAACATTAAGGCAGTTAGGTTTGATAATAAGAATTTTATCTTTAGGGGGATGAATTTTAGCTTTTTATCATCTTTTAATTCATGCTTTATTTAAAGCTTTATTATTCATATGCGCAGGGGTTATTATTCATAGGAGATGGAATATTCAAGATATTCGATTTTTAGGTGGTTTATATAAAAATATACCTTTAACTTTAAGGTTTATAAATATTAGAAATTTATCTTTGTGTGGGTTACCCTTTTTTTCAGGATTTTATTCAAAAGATTTAATTTTAGAATTTATTTCTATGGATTATTTAAATTTATTTGTTTATGGGATTTTCTATATTTCTATTGGGCTAACAGTATCTTATTCATTTCGGCTAAGTTATTATTTAGTTTTTGGGAATTTAAATTTTTTATCTTTAAATATACTTTTTGATCAGTCTTTTAAAATATTATTAAGAATAATGATTTTATTTTTAATAACTATATTTTCAGGAGCTTTATTAATATGATTAATTTTAGAAACTCCTTATTTAATTATTATGCCTTTATTTATGAAGATAATGACTTTATTAATAATTTTAACTGGCATATTTATAGGTTTAGAGGTTTCAAAAAATTTTTTTTTTAGCAATTTATTTGTTTTAAAATTTAAATATATGCATAAATTTTTTACTCTAATGTGAAATTTACCTTTTATTTCAACTTTAGGCGTGAGTTATATTTTTTTAAATTTTGGTTTTAAAATATATCGATTTATAGACCAAGGTTGATCAGAATTTATTGGTTCTCAAGGCATACATAGTTTATTTAAAAATTCTAGAGTTTACTTACAAAATTATTTTAAAAATAATTTTAAAATTTATTTAATTTTAGTAATTTTCTGGGTGGTGTTTTTATTAATTTTTATTTAATTTAAATAGCTTAAAAAGAGCATGATATTGAAGATATCAAGGTAATTGAAAAATTTTTAAATATTAAAAAGATTAAACTCTATTTTTATAATGAAAATATAATGTTTTTTATAAACTATTTTAATTAAGAACATTAACATTATTTGCTATAGATTAAGTTAGAAGCTTAAATTTATGTTCCTTTAATTGGAAAATTAATTCAATTTAATCATTAACAGTGATTTACCTCTGATTTGGTTTCAATTAAAATAAGGATTTTTTAAAATCAAAAATTTTAGGTCGAAACTAAATGCAATATTTTGCTTCTTATTAAGATAAACTGATTACAGTATTTTTTAAATGCAACTTAAATGTTAATTTAACTATTATCCTAATATTTTCAAGACAATGCTCCTTGGTTTCATTCATGGTATAAACCTCTTAGTAAAATTAAAGAAAAAAATATATAAATTATATTATAATATAAAAAATTAGTTAAATTTATAATATTAATTATAGGGATTATTATAGTAATTTCTACATCAAAGATTAAAAATACAATTGCGATTAAAAAAAATTGTAAGGAAAAAGGCAGGCGGGCTGAGTTTTTAGGGTCAAACCCGCATTCAAAGGGGGAATTTTTTTCTCGATCTTTAAAAGTTTTTTTAGAAATTAAATTATTGATAAATAATATTAATCTTCTAATAAAAAAAATTAGATTAAAAAAAATAAATATTAAAAGGATTATTTACACTAATCATTAGATCTTTTGATTGGAAATCAATTATAATTTTTATACTATATAATTATCTACCTCATCAATAAATAGATAGGTAAAGGAATAATCAAACAACATCTACAAAATGCCAATATCAAGTTGCTATCTCAAATCCTAAATGATGAATTTTTCTAAAATGTAAAAAATTTAATCGAATTAAACAGATTATTAAGAATATTGATCCAATAAGAACATGAAGCCCATGGAATCCTGTAGTTAGAAAGAATCTTCTCCCATAAACAGAATCTGAAATGTTAAAAGAAGCTTCTTTATATTCAATTGCTTGGAGTAAAGAAAAATAAATTCCTAAAAATAAAGTTCTTGATAATCTAATCTTTGCTTCTAAAAAATTATTTTCTATTAATCTATGATGAGCTCAAGTTACTGTAAGACCTGATCTTAAAAGAATTAAAGTATTTAATAAAGGAATTTGGTTAGGATTAAATGTAAAAATTCCTTTTGGGGGTCAAATTATTCCGATATCAATTGATGGGCTTAGCCTTCTATGAAAAAATATTCAAAAAAATCTAATAAAAAAAAATACTTCTGAAGTGATAAATAAAATTATTCCTCAGCGTAGACCTTTGGAAACATTAAATGTGTGATTACCTTGGAATGTTCTTTCTCGAATAACATCGCGCCATCATTGAAATATAATTAAAAATAAAATTAAATTTCTAATTAATATTAAATTAAATTCAAATAAATGAAATCATTTAATTAAGCCTATCATTATAATTATTCCTGTTAATCCACCAAGGATTGGTCAAGGTCTATAGTCTACTAAATGGAAAGGGTGGTTTTTATTCATAATTTACTTCTCTAGAATAAAGGGTTCTTAAAATTGCAAAAACATAAGATTGAATTATAGCGACTGCTATTTCTAAAATAAATAGTATGATTTGAGCTAAAATTAATATAATAATTAAGAATTTTAATATGGGGCCAGTATTTCCAAGTAAAGTTAATAGTAAATGTCCTGCAATTATATTAGCTGAAAGCCGAACAGCAAGAGTCCCGGGTCGAATTAAATTTCTAATAGTTTCAATACAAACTATAAAAGGTATAAGAATAGGGGGAGTTCCTTGAGGAACTAAATGGGCAAATATATTTATATAATTATTAATTCATCCGAAAATTATAAAAGTTAATCATAATGGTAAAGCAAAAGTTAATGTAAAAACTAAGTGCCTTGAACTTGTAAAAATATAAGGAAATAAACCTATAAAATTATTAAAAAAAATAAAATAGAATAATCTAATAAATAAAAGAGTTCTAGAATTTTTTTTTGTTAAAATTTTAAATTCTTTATGTAAAATAAAAGAAATTTTAAAACTTAAAATTATTAAACGGTTAGGCCTAAATCAATATAAAATTGGAATAATTAAGATTCCTAAGTAGGATCTTAGTCAATTTAAAGAAAACCATATAGTAGAAGGATCAAAATTTGAAAAAAGATTTCTTATCATTTTCAATTAATAAAATTTTTATTAAAAAGTTTAAATTTTATAGGTTTAGTTAAAGGAATGAAAAAGATTAAAATATTTACTATAAAAAAAATTATAATAAATTGTATCATTAATATTATTCAGTTTAAAGGTATTATTTGAGGAATTAAAAATTATTAATTTCTGGTTTAATTATTTTAGTTTGACATACTAATGTTATAAGTTAACTAAATTTTTCATTAGAAGTAGTCGTAAATTACTATTATATGGTTTAAGAGACCAGAACTTTCTTTCAGTCATCTAATGACTTAAAANTTTTTCAATCATTTAATAAATATATCAGGAGAAATTCTTTCGATTGAGATTGGTATAAATCTATGATTTATACCACAAATTTCTGAACATTGACCAAAGAAAATTCCTGTACGAGATAAAGTAAATCTTATTTGATTTAAACGTCCAGGTGAAGCATCAATTTTAATTCCTGTAGAGGGAATAGTTCATGAATGAATTACATCTGTTGAAGAAACTAATAATCGAATTTGAGTTTCGTAAGGTAAAATAGTTCGGTTATCCGTCTCAATTAATCGAAAATTAAAGTTATTTAAGTTATCAGAAGGAATTATATATGAATCAAATTCAATGTTATTAAAATCTGAATATTCGTATGATCAATATCATTGATGCCCTAAGGTTTTAAGGGTAATGATAGGGTTGCGAATTTCATCAATAATATAAATTAGTTTTAAAGAAGGTAGAGCAATTAAAATTAATGTTAAAGCAGGAATTAGAGTTCAAATTAATTCAATAGTTTGCCCTTCTAATAAAAATCGATAATTAAATTTATTAAATATAAGACTAATTATTATATAACCTACTAAGCATGTAATTAAAACTAAAATTAAAAGTGTATGATCATGAAAAAATCTTAGTTGCTCTAGAAGGTACGATCTTCTATCTTGTAAAAATAATATTTTTCAAGAAGCCAATTCTAAAAAAAATAAATTTTATAAATGGGGTTTAAATCCAGTGCACTAATCTGCCATATTAGAAATTTGTTATTAGTGGGATTTCTGAATATCTGTGTTCATTTAAAGGAATAGAATGAGATCATTCAAGTAGGGAAGGTATTCTAATTCTTAAAATTCTTAATCGTATTCTAAAAAATCTTTCTCATATAATAAAAATGAATATTAAAACTCTCAGGCTTGAAAATAAAGAGCCAATTGATGAAATTTTATTTCATAAAAGGTAGGCATCGGGGTAATCGGAGTATCGTCGCGGTATTCCTATTAATCCTAAAAAATGCTGGGGGAAGAAAGTTAAATTTACTCCAATAAATATGATAATAAATTGAATTTTTAATAATTTTTTATTTAAATTAAAATTAGTAAATAAAGGGAATCAATGAATGAATCCTGCTATAATTGCAAATACTGCCCCTATAGACAGAACATAATGGAAATGGGCAACTACATAATATGTATCATGAAGAATAATATCAATAGAAGAATTGGCTAGAACTACGCCTGTTAGTCCTCCTATTGTAAATAAAAATAAAAACCCTAAAACTCATATCAATGAGGGTCTAAATGAAAATTGAACTCCATGAAGAGTTGCTAATCATGAAAAAATCTTAATTCCTGTGGGAACAGCAATAATTATTGTAGCTGAAGTAAAGTAAGCACGTGTATCTACATCTATTCCAATAGTAAATATATGATGAGCTCATACTACAAATCCTAGAAGTCCAATTGCTATTATAGCGTAAATTATTCCTAACGAACCAAAGGCTTCCTTTTTTCCTCTTTCTTGGATAATAATATGAGAAATTATCCCAAATCCAGGAAGAATAAGAATATAAACTTCAGGATGCCCAAAAAATCAAAATAAATGTTGGTATAAAATTGGGTCTCCCCCTCCGGCAGGATCAAAAAATGAAGTATTAATATTTCGATCTGTTAGTAATATTGTAATAGCACCTGCTAAAACAGGGAGAGATAATAAAAGTAAAATTGCTGTAATTAATACAGATCAAGCAAATAGGGGTAATTTATCTAATCTTATCCCTAATGGTCGTATATTAATTATTGTAGTAATAAAATTAATAGCCCCTAAAATTGAGGAAATTCCTGCTAAATGAAGCCTAAAAATAGCTAAATCTACAGAGGGCCCTCTATGAGCAATATTAGCTGAAAGGGGGGGATAAACTGTTCAACCAGTTCCTGCCCCTCTTTCTACTATTCTTCTGAAAATGAGAAATGTTAAAGCAGGAGGTAAAAGCCAGAATCTTATATTATTTAAACGAGGGAAGGCTATATCAGGGGCCCCAATTATTAAAGGAATTAGTCAATTTCCAAACCCTCCAATTAAAATTGGCATTACTATAAAAAAAATTATAATAAATGCATGAGCTGTTACAATAACATTATAGATTTGATCGTTACCAATTAAAGAGCCGGAAGTCCCTAATTCTAATCGAATTAAAATTCTTAGAGATGAGCCCACTATTCCTGCTCATAAACCAAAAAGAAAATACAAAGTTCCAATATCTTTATGGTTAGTAGAAAATAATCATTTATTCAATGAGATGGCTGAATTAGGCAGTAAACTGTAAATTTACTTATGAATTAAATTCTCTCATTAGTCTTATAGTCAAAATGATTATAAATTGCAAATTTATAGGTGGGTAATCCCTAAGGCTTAGAAATTTTCTATTTATAACTTTGAAGGTTATTAGTTTACCCTTAACTTAAATCCTTTAAAGATTTAAAATTAAACTAACAATGATTAACCCAGCTAAATTACAAAAATTAATTAAATTTAAAACTAAATTATTAATTTTTGGTTTAATTATTTTATTTTCTCTAATTTTAAATATTAAGCTTTGGTTTAAAAGTCGAATATAAATAAATAAAGTAATAAGAGTTAAAAATACCATAATTATAGCTAAAAAAGAAAAATTTTCTGATCAAAGGGTTTTTAAAATTATTCATTTAGGGAAAAATCCAAGAAAGGGAGGCAACCCCCCTAAAGAAAAAAAATTAAATATAAAGGATATTTTTATTGTTTTTCTAGAATTTAATATTTTTAAAAAATCTTGAATTGAGGGGGTTCAAGTTATTTTAAATATAAAAATCATATTGAATGAAATAAAAGTATAAAAAATAAAATAAAATACCCATAAAGATTGATTCAATAAAATAATTCTCATTATTCATCTTATATGGTTAATGGAAGAAAATGTAAGAATCTTTTTGATTCTAGTTTGGTTTCAATTATTAATTCCTCTAATTAGAAGAGATAAAATAATAATTGAAATCAAAAATAAATTTATTTGGGAATTTAACATAACTAAAATTATAGGTGCGATTTTTTGTCAAGTTAAAAGTAAGAATGTATTTATTCATGAAATTCCTTCAATAATTTCAGGTAGTCAAAAATGAAATGGGACTATGCCTAACTTTATTAGTAATGCTGAATCAAAAATAATTTCTATTAGAAAATTTAGAGGGGATAAATATTCTTTAGAAATTAGAAATCCTAAGAAATTAAATAAAATTAGCATAGAAGAAATTGCCTGAACAATAAAATATTTGAAGGAAGCTTCTGATGAGAGGGGGTTTTTATTTTCATTTATGAGGGGGATAAATGAAAGTAAATTAATCTCTAAGCCTATTCATATTGAGAATCAAGAAAATGATGAAATGGTAATGAGGGTTCCCATAATCATTGTTCTTAAAAATAAAATTTTTCTTAGTTTCACTAAAAAGAAAAGGGGTAAAACCTTTATAAATGGGGTATGAACCCATTAGCTTTTTTAGCTTATCTTTTATATTCAAGTATATTTGTACAAAAGTTTTTGAAACTTTAGGAAATAATTAAATTTATTGAATATATGAGAAGAGGTGCGGGCAGGGGGGAGAGGCACATTTTTTACCTTATCAAGATAATCCTTTTTCAGGCACTCTTCT